TTATTCTTCACGTCCAGGATTACGTTCTGGATCATTAGATAAAAATCCGAAGATGAAGAGAGAAACAAAGAATATTACTACTGTGTAAACAAATAATTTAAGCATTAGATAATCTCCAAGATCTTTTTTTGGAGAGAATATTCCTACTGTGTAAATTAATATGTAAACAAATAATTTAAGCATTAGATAATCTCCAAGATCTTTTTTTGGTTTGCAAAAAAAAAAAAAAAGAAACTAGATTCCCTTTTTTATATCACATATTCCATTTTCACACCAAGAAACGAAGCGGTTTCTAGAAATTTCTAGAAATATAGAAATAGAAAAAAAATTTCTAAATTTATTTGTAATAAGAATCAAGTCTTTCATTCCCAAAAATTTTCTTTCATACTTCTTTCATACCTACAATTAGATAGATTGTGGGGAACCCAATGAATGGGGTCTCTTTTGATCGAATGGAAAATCAATCAGAATGAGGAAATGGGGTAATCCAGATTTTTCGCATCTATACAAAAATTGCAATGTTTGAATTCAGGATTTTTATTAGAATTAGAAGACTTATCTGATCTTAGAAATTGTTAGAATTTTTTCTCGAATAAGTCATGAATTCTTCTAGGACAGTATTCAAAATCTTATCGAAAACTTACAGCAGCTTGCCAAACAAAAGCTAATAAAAAAAAGAACAGAGGGATTACTGGCATAACATCTACTATTGGATTCAAAAAAGCGTATGCTTCCGGCAATTTTGTAAACAACAAACTGCTTGAATAAAGGGCAGAATTAAGACAGATACAAATTAAACTAAAAATGTTAAGCATAACAAACATCTTTTTCCTAAAGATAATTGTATTTTGACTTTTGACTGAGTTATTAATATCCCATTGATATAAAATGGATATTTAAAGTAAGGTAGACTAAAAACTTTCAACTCATCCACCCAATCAAAAATCCTTCAATTCTCAATTAAAAAAAGAAAAGAATAGAAGAAATCCTATTTTCATACAATATCTTAATTGAATTATATATTATGATCAAGAAATTTCGTTTAATTCGATATTTACACATATCAAAATCCAAACAACAAGCGAATTCAATTCAGAGATATTTGGCCGGTAATTGACGAAGAACCAATATTAATACTAATACAATATTAATACTAATACAATATTAATACTAATATTAATATTCGACTTAATTAGTATTAAATCAAAATAGAAATGGAAATGGGGCGTCGCCAAGCGGTAAGGCAACGGGTTTTGGTCCCGGTATTCGAAGGTTCGAATCCTTCCGTCCCAAAGCATATTGCTTTTCTATATTCTATATTTATAGAATATTCTATATTCTATATTTATAGAATATTCTATATTCTATATTTAATCTAAATTTAAATAAATATAAATAAAGAGAAAGATTTTCCAAATACCAAATAAAAGTTAGTTGTCTTTTTAAACAACCTTTTGTTGAGGATTTAACATTTGTTGAGGATTTAACAGTATAATAAGTAAAATTCTTCTTTAGTTATTTTTTAATAACTTTTCTCGAAACCAATCATCCCTTTTTCACAAATTCACAAAAGATTGTGTGTTCAAATAAAATAATAGTAATTAAATCGATTTTTTTAAGGAAACGTGGAACCGTTGATTAAAAGAATTTGAACAAAAAAGGGATTTTTTTTTTTAACAAAAAAAGGTATGATAAGGCATTTCATGTTAGAAAAAAAAAGCTATTTCTGGAATATGAATAGAATAGAGAGGGAAATCAGAAATAGTAGATAAAATGGTTATGGTATACTTATAGTTATGGTATACTTATAGAAAGATATATGTGTAGATATATATGTATATGTGTAGAAATTACCTACACCCTCTTTTGAATATTTCATTAATTACTAATTTAATTTCGATTGTCTTTAATAAAAGATAAAGAAAAGCTCCAGCAAAATCCTTGTCCTGATGACAATAAAAAATCCTTCATGGAGGATAGAGGTCAATAAAAGGCTCCTAGAAACATATAATAAGTTTTATCTCCTCCTCCAACTTGATAAAAATGATTTGAAGTTCTGGTTATGTATATAGAATTAGATAAAATTAGAATGTCAAGGAAATCAAAAAAATCATCAAATTAATTAGAGTCAATTAGATTATGATTTAATTTTTTTTTGAATCTTAGTGATAGAAATTAAGACTAAGATTCAGGTGGATGGAACAAATCAAGTAACTAAATGAAGTAATTTAGCCTCAAAATTGGAAAATTTGACATTATCTTCCAATGTGTTGTTTTTCATTGTTTGGGCTTTCTTAGTCTTCGTATATTGAGAATATCGAATAATTCGGAGAAATTTTTTCGAATTCTTTCTGAATTCTCTTTTTCTACTTACGATTTTTTATTTGTATCTATGTAGATCTTCTCTATGTAGTGCCAATCCAAGTCCTGAGTTTTTATTATTTTCTATTCGACTTATATTCTATATAGTGTTCTATATAATGTTTTTTTTATTATGCATTTAATTTTGATTCTTTATTATTCTATAATAAATTGATAGATAGTCCATTTTCTTTTTTTAAATGGAATTCATTTATTTGTATTTGAGTTAATTCTTTTGTTTTATTCATTCTGTCTTTTTTCTTAACACATTTACATTCATATTGACAACAATGTATTGGATAGGTATAATCCAATCTGGGTAATTGGATCTTATTTGTGGATCCATTTGTCCCTATTTCATAGCTTTGCTTTTTTTCTTCATTCAAATACAACTAAAATGATGGGGTTGTCAAAATTTCTGTGATACAATTTTGAAATTTTCAATTTAATTTTCAATTTAATTTAAAGAATTTTTAATATTAAATTAAGAAGGCTTTTGTTAGAATAGTTTAGTTATATCCATATGTCTATTCAATAAATTAATAAAAAGAAATAGAAAAAAAAAAAAGAAATCTTAAGCAATGTCTTAAGCAATGAATAGTGTAAGAAATAAGAAATTTTCTATCAATTTTCACTTTACCTATATTTTCTATTTTTATTTGATTTGAGAACTTTTTCTATTCTTTTTTTATATTATCTTTATCTTATCCCCCTTTTTTTCTTTTGTTCAAGATCGATTCGAATTTTTTTTGTGTTCATTTTTTGCTAGTTTAATTTTTTGATTGTGTCGTACCATTCAATCGTTTTATTTATTTTGATTTGGATTCTATCTCCATAACCTAATTTTTTTATTTGGGTTGCTAACTCAATGGTAGAGTACTCGGCTTTTAAGTGCGACTAACAGCTTTTACGCATTTGTATGAAGAAAGGATTCGTCCATACCATCGGTATGGTTTGTAAGACCATGACTGATCCTAAAAGGAATGAGTGGAAAAAATAGCATGTCATATTAATGAAGAATTCTGAGAATATTTTATTCTTACCAGACCGATTCCAAACCCTGTTTGAATTATTTGTGTAGAACATAACAAAATGAATCAAAGGTGGGTCGAGTTAAAGTTAATATTAATAAATAAATGGATAGAGCTCCACGGCTCCAATTCGAAATGAATTCGAAATTCTAGGGGAACAAAAAAGAAAGGAGCTCTCATTCTTAATTTGAATGATTTTCCAATTAAATTCTGAATTCGATGTTAAAAATCGATGAGTGCCTGATGTGGAAAACCCCACTTTTCAATTTTTTGAATGAGTCCTAACTATTAGCCATTTTACGCCAGGAGGGTGGCTGAATGTGTAGAAGAAAGAGTATATTGATAATCAAAAATTTTCCAAAATCAAAAGAGCGATTGGTTTGAAAAAGTAAAGGATTTCTAATCATTTAGATGGAAAGGATAGAGAATCCGTTGATGCTTTTACTTAACCTATTTCTGAGGTATCTATTATACCATTTTGTTTTTATGATATCGCACTATGTATCATTTAATAACCCAAGAAATCGCCTATCTTTGCTTCAATCAAATCGAATTGAAAATGAAAATAGAGAAATATCAAAGATATTTCGAACTAGATAGATCTCAAAAAAACGACTTTCTATACCCACTTATGTTTCGGGAGTATATTTATACTCTTGTTCATGATCGTGGTTTCAATAGATCGATTGTATTCGAAAATATGGCTTATGATAGTAAATTTAGTTTACTAATTGTAAAACGTTTAATTGCAGGAATATATCAAAAGAATCTCTTTATTTTGTCTTTTAATGATTCGAACCAAAATCGATTTTTTAGATACAACAAAAAATTGTATTCTAAAATGATATCAGAAGGCTTTTCTGTTATTGTGGAAATTCCATTTTCCCTACAATTAGTATCTTCTTTAGAAAAGTTAAAAATAGTAAAATCTCATAATTTACGATCAATTCATTCAATATTTTCTTTTTTAGAGGGCAAATTGTCGCATTTAAATTATACGTTAGATGTACTAATACCTTATCCCATCCATCTAGAAAAATTGGTTCAAACTATTCGTTACTGGGCGAAAGACTCCTCCTATTTCCATTTATTACGACTCTTTCTTCACGAGTATGGGAATTGGGACCCGTTTATTATTTCAAAGAAATTGAGTTCGATTTTTACGAAAAGTAATCCAAGATTTTTCTTATTCCTATATAACTCTTATATATATGAATACGAATCCGTCTTATTTTTTCTTCGTAAGCAATCCTCTCATTTACGATCAACATTTTATCGGGTCTTTCTTGAGCGAATATTTTTCTATGGAAAAATAGAATATTTTGCGGAAGTCATTGCTAATGATTTTGGGGCCACCCTATCCTTGTTCAAGGATTTTTTCACACATTATATTAGATATCAAGGCAAATCCATTCTGGCTTCAAAGAATCCCCCTCTTCTGATGAAAAAATGGAAATATTATCTTGTCATTTTCTGTCAATGTCATTTTGATGTGTGGTTTCCACCGGAAAAGATCCATATAAACTCATTATCCAAACATTCTTTTAGCTTTTTGAGCTATCTTTCCAGTGTACGACTAAATCTTTCAGTAGTACGGAGTCAAATGCT